ATTCTTCAATACCGACTATCGTAGAATATTCATGTGGTACCTTTTCAGATTTTGCACGTGTAATACATGTTCCTTCTATTTCTCCAAGTAAAGCCCTTCGCATCGCGATACCTATCGTATCTGCTTGGCCTTTCATAAGCGGGGCCAAAATGAAACGGCCATAATAAAGACGCTTACTGTCTGTTCTTGATTCAACACACTTCCACTGTAGTGTCCGAGTGGATACTGCTACTTCCTCTCGAACCATAATAATATTATTCTTTTTTCAGATCATTGAATCATTTATTTCTCTTGAAATCCGTTCAATTCTTATTTCTACACACGTCTTTTTTTAGGAGGTCTACATCCATTATGTGGCATAGGGGTTACGTCACGTACGAAACTTAATAGTATACCACTTCTACGAATAGCTCGTAATGCTGCATCTCTTCCGAGACCAGGACCCTTTATCATGACTTCTGCTCGTTGCATACCCTGATCCACTACTGTACGAATAGCATTTCCTGCTGCGGTTTGAGCAGCAAATGGTGTCCCTCTTCTTGTGCCTCTGAATCCACAAGTACCGGCGGAGGACCAAGAAACCACCTGACCTAGTACATCTGTAACAGTCACAATGGTATTGTTGAAACTCGCTTGAACATGAATAACTCCTTTTGGTATTCTACGCCCACTCTTACGTGAACCAATACGCCCATTCCTACGTGAACCAATTCTTGGTATAGGTTTTGTCATATTTTATCATCTCATAAATATGAGTCAGAGATATACGGATATATCCATTTCATATCAAAACAGATCCTTTATTTGTCCATCGGGTCCTTTAGAAAATCCCTTTTTCTTTTTAGAAAGATTACCCTTGTCTCTGTTTATGTCTCGGATTGAAACAAATTACTATAATTCGTCCCCGCCTACGGATCAGTCGACATTTTTCACAAATTTTACGAACAGAGGCCCTTATTTTCATATTTGTTATTCCTTACCTTAATTCCGAATCTACTCCTTGGAAGAAAATAAGTCTCTTGAAATTTTGAACCTCGAATTGTATTCCCACGAAAGGAATGTTTAAAAAGCCACCTACACCTAATCGTTTGAATCTTTGTTGCGAAGTCTATAAATTATACGTCCCCTGGTTGAATCATAACGACTTACTTCGATTTTTACTCTATCTCCTGGTAGTATCCGTATAAAACTTCGTCGGATCCTCCCCGAAACATAACCTAGAATCAGATCTTCATTATCTAAACGAACCCGGAACATACCATTGGGAAGTGATTCAGTAATTAAACCTTCATGAATCAATTTTTGTTCTTTCATTCCAGGTAACCCCCTTGAAGTATCAACTAATGGAGGAGGAGTGATATTAAACAACCCGTCTTTCCTCTCCTTTTTCACAAATAGGAAGTTACGGATCAACTTCGGATACCAGAAGGATCACCATATATAACACAAAACTTCTCCTCCAATTCCTTCTAGTCGAGCTTCTCGATCTGTCATTATACCTCTAGAAGTAGAAAGAATTACAATCCCCATTCCACCTAAAATCCTAGGAATTCGTTGATAGTTGGAATAGATTCGTAGACCGGGTCGGCTGATACGCTTTAAAATATTTCTATATGTTCCTTTCCTATTTCTTCTATGTCGCAGGGTTGAAACCAAGAAATATTTGTTGTTTTCCCGATGTTTCCTAACGTTTTCAATAAAACCTTCTCGTAGAAGTATTTTAACAACGCTTTCGGTCATATTAGTAGATGCTATTCGAACCGTTCCCTTTTTATCCATGTCGGCATTTCTTATAGAAGTTAATATATCGGCAATAGTGTCCCTACCCATGACGAACTATAATTATTGGTGCCTCCTAATTTTGATATAATCAACATGTTCCGTTTTTTTTTTTATGTGAATTTTGGATTCTTTATTTATGAATTATTAAAAGTATATGCGTGAAACACAATCTACTAATTGATCCATTTCAGATACCCTACTATATCATGGTCTCATCTACTAGTATTTATAATACCTCAGGAGCTAATGAGACTATTTTAGTGAAATTCAACTGTCTCAATTCTCGAGCGATCGCTCCAAAAACCCGAGTTCCTTTTGGATTTCCTTCTTGATCAATGACAACTGCTGCATTGTCATCATATCGTATTATCATACCGTTGTCACGTCTGAGTTCTTTACATGTACGTACAATTACAGCTCTGATCACTTCTGATCTTTCGAGAGGCATATTGGGCACTGCTTCTTTTATTACAGCAACAATAACGTCACCAATATGAGCATATTGGTGATTACTAGCTCCTATGATTCGAATACACATCAATTCTCGAGCCCCGCTGTTGTCCGCTACATTCAAATGGGTCTGAGGTTGAATCATATCATTTTTTTTTGAATCTGTTCTTTCAATGCAAAGGTCGAAGGAAAAAAGAAAGAAATATTGTCTGTCCAGAAATAAAGAAATCCGCGATTGTTTTTTTCATCATAAATACCCCTTTGGTTCCACATCCCTATCCTGAAATAATGAATTGCGTTCGTATAGGCATTTTGCACGCAGCTATTTTAATAGCTGCTCTGGCTACAGTTTCCGATACTCCGCCCATTTCATAAAGTATTCGACCCGGCTTAACAACAGATACCCAATATTCGGGAGATCCCTTCCCCGAACCCATACGGGTTTCCGTAGGTCTTACTGTAACGGGTTTGTCGGGAAATATACGGACCCATATTTTTCCACCACGGCGCGCATATCGTGTCATTGCTCGTCGCCCTGCTTCTATTTGTCTAGATGTGATCCAAGCGGGTTCAAGTGCCTGAAGAGCATATCTACCGAAACAAATATGATTGCCTCGATAAGATATTCCCTTCATTCTTCCTCTATGTTGTTTACGGAATCTGGTTCTTTTGGGGTTATAGTTGATGGTTGTTTCTCAACCTCATCTCTACTACAGAACCGGACATGAGAGTTTCTTCTCATCCAGCTCCTCGCGAATGAAACGATTCAATAATATTACAGATACACATGTATTTATTGAATAATACACTAAATCATGGGATTTATTGATATTGAATCTGTCACGTAGGAATCTGTATATCTTGTATATATAGCTAGACGTATATTTCTATATATAGAAGATAATGCCTTTGCTTTATTTTTATAACGAATCCTTTACCTTTACCGAATCGGCCAAAATTTTGCAATTCAATAAGGGTTTCGCGGGCGAATATTTACTCTTTCAATATTTGTTTCATTCGTAGGGTCAACCCATGGCCTCTCAGAATAAATCAATTGGTTCCTGGTTGGTTCCGCCATCCCACCCAATGAATCATTAGGATTCGTTTTCAATAGAATCTTCTGCAGTCACAGGTTCCGTCGTTCCCATAGCTTCTCCATTAATGGCTAGGCCTGAACTCTGCAATGGAGCTCCTCAATTCAAGTTCGTTCCCAAGTCAATCCCCTCAGTCTCTATTGACTCGAGGCTCTTTATTATTGGTATTTTTCCTATGAACCGTATTCATCTAATTATGGACGAATCAGTATTGATGCTTTATCACACTGCCTTTTATGAGATGATTCATAATAGACCATACATATTGGAATCATATACCATTGATATTCTCCTTCTCTCTTTCTCTCGCCCTTCCATTTACCCACATCCCTCTATTTTCGCTTCACAATCCATAATCAGATTGATTTTTCCTTTATGGAAAAAAGATTTCAGTTGCTACAACTATATGATTGACACATCATATAGTGACTGGTTCCTTGGATCTCGATAATACGAAGCAATGAGCTGGTTCTAAGTTCTATAGTTATTAGTTAGGGGCCAGTCCTTTTTTTTTGAATCCCAACTCTAAAGAAAAACCAACGAGTCACACACTAAGCATAGCAATTCTACCAAATGATCAATCCAATTTTTATTCAACCCTATAGAATTAGAATTGCTCATTTTTCATTGAAGGGAAAAAGAATAGTTTGTCGTTTTTTGTTCTATCACTGGATAGAATGGCAAGGAAAGGCCCATTATTGCTCGTCTACAAATATCCAAATTTTGATGCCTAATACCCCATAGATAGTTCGAACTGTATAGGAACAATGATCAATTTTAGCTCGAATGGTTTGTAGGGGAACCCTACCTTCTCTGATCCATTCGACACGTGCAATTTCTTTTCCGTCGATACGTCCTGCAATTTGCACTTGAATTCCTTTTGTATCCGCTTGTTCAGTTAATTCAATAGCTTTTTTCATTGCCTTTCGAAAGGAAACTCTATTCTTTAATTGTAGAGCTATATATTCTGCAAGAATATTAGGTTGTCCATAAGGTTTTGCAACTCTTGTGATAGCAATGTTAAGTCTCCGGTTCACAGAATTAAATCCTTTTTGTACATTGATCTGTAATTCTTCGATTCCTCGTGTTCGACCCTCTATTAACAAATTTGGAAATCCAATATAGATTATGACCTGGATCAGATCGATTTTTTTTTGAATCTCTATATGTGCAATTCCTTCGAAACCCGAGGATATTCTCCTATTTTTTTGTACATAATTCTTGATACAATCTCGTATTTTTTCATCTTCCTGGAGACCTATGGAATAATTTTTTGGTTGCGCGAACCAAAGGGATCTATGCTTTTGGTTTTCCCCACCAAGTCGGAAACCAAGGGGATTTATTTTTTTGCCCATATTTTTCTTCTCTCTCTTTCTCTTTTTTTTCTCTCTCTCTCTCTTTCTCCAAATATCTCTCTATTATAGGATCTTTCCATTGATCCTTTGTTTCTAAATATATATCCTGATCCGTTTTCTTTTTAGAGCTATCCCTCACTACAATAATTATATGACAGGTGGGTCTTTTTATCGGATAACTACGTCCTCGAGCCCGAGGTTTTAACCTTTTCACGATAGTACCCCCATTGACTTCGGCTTTACTAATGACTGAATCAGCTTCGTTGAAACTTTTATTGTGACTAGCATTTGCTGCTGCAGAATAAACCAATTTAAAAAT